TAGACATGAAAAAGTAAGAACTCAGCGGGACCTTACTGCTCTAATCAGACAAGACAAAGGAGGGTAAGGTCCCGCTGAGTTCTTACTCCATATAGCGAAACTTTGATATACTCCATAACATACAAATTGGAAAGTTATCCAGTAAACATAATTAAAATATTATATTCGTAGAAATGACAAAACGGATCCTTTGTTTCTTAATAAATTGAAGAATTAAATCTATTGATTAATTCATAGTCTCTGTTGTTCCTCCATAATATGAACTCTTACAAAGCAACAAAAAAGAAAGAATCAATCGATTTTCTGGATAATCCAATATTAATATTATATGGATTTCTACGGATGAGACATCCTGCAAATTCTTTCTATTCTAAATTAATAGAACCTTATTCTATAAAAATTCTGATGAGATAATAAATAAGGATTTGGATATTTGTAAAAATAGAATTTGCCTTTCAACCGGAACAGTAAAAGTTTTTTTTGTTTGAAAAATTTTTCTAAATTAGAAGTTTAAATTAATTGAATAATTAAAGAAGTTCTATTTGTTCAATGAATTTATCCTCCCCTAACCCTTTCTTTTTGTTTGTCTACTACTTCTTTTCTTATGAATCTAAACAAAGGAGTTCCGATAGACCCGGAAAGCAAGGAAAGGAATAGTAATCTTTGACGAACAGGAGAAAAAATCATTATTATTTCGATACAAGACGACACAAGAAAGGGGTGGAAAGTCCTTTTTCTTGTGTCGAATAGAAGATTAGGAAGACTAGTAATCCCCCCTAAAAGTATTTGTTCCTTTCATTTTTCCCATCCTTCCGTTGTATTTATATGCCTATAGTCTATTACTAGGAATGGGATACACGTAATGAATTCCAGACATCCCACAAACAAAACAAAAACAATATAAACAAAAAGGTTTACAGAATTTTTTGATCATACATAATTGTATCGATCGACAATAATTTGTTGCTTTTTACCAACTTGATGTTAAGGAATTTCTGGACCTAGAAATTCATTTCATACAATTGAACCTTTTCAAACTGTTTCTTTTTAAGAACCAAAAAAACTTGTGCCAAAATAACAGATGCCAAGAAGAACAAAAGGCCTTGGACACGTAATGGATCTTGAAGCACTATTTCTGCATCTCCCTGACCAAACCCTCCTACATTGGGATTGCTTGTTAATGGTTGATCAAGCTTGATGGATTCACCCTCTGAAACAAGAAGTTCTGGTCCTGGAGGTATAATATCAACCACTTGATGTCCATCCGATGCATCAACTATGGTTATTTCATATCCTCCTTTTTCTTTACGTACTATTCTGCTTACTATACCTGCTGATGTCGCATTATAGACTGTATTGTTACTCTTGCTCCCATCAGGATAAATCTGACCCCTTCCTCTGTTCCCACCTACATATATGGGATATTTTAAGAAGTGAACGTCTTTCTTCGTAGCAGGGTCGGGGGAAAGAATGGGAAAGGCGATTTCACTATATTTCTGACCGGGAACAGGACCTATCACAAGAATATTTCTTTTATTGGGACGATAACTCTGAAAAGACAGATTTCCCATCTTTTCTCTCACCTCGGGAGAAATACGATCGGGGGGGGCTAATTCGAATCCCTCGGGTAAAATAAGAACAGCCCCTACATTCAACGCCCCCTTTTTTCCATTAGCAAGAACTTGTTTCAGTTGTATATCATAAGGGATTCGAACAACTGCTTCAAATACAGTATCAGGAAGCACGGCTTGCGGAACTTCAATATCCACGGGCTTATTAGCTAAATGGCAATTGGCACATACAATTCGTCCAGTTGCTTCTCGTGGGTTTTCATAACCCTGCTGCGCAAAAATGGGATATGCATTTGAAATAGATGCCCGAGTTATTACATATATCATGATCGATACAGAAATCGATTGAGTCATCTGTTCCTTTACCCAAGAAAAAGTATTTCTATTTTGCATGTCCAATCATTGATCCCGGAATTTCTACAATAAATTAGATAGGTAGCTAGTATAGTTCCCTATACACGAGTCTGTCATTGTACTGGGATAATTGTACTGGAATATAAGACGAATACCTTGAAAAGCTAGAAGTATAAAGAATTAAGTAAGATTGAAAATGCTTTCTTTATATATGAAGAAAGATTCTGATTTGATTCATATCAGGAAATCAAATGAGTTCTTCATTCATTCATTGAATGATAAATGACTACAAGTGAAGGAGATACACGATTTAAATAATAGAAGATCCAATATTTCACAATTGTATCTAGAATAACTGGAAAAGTGGAAACAAGACTAGATATAATTTGATCGTTATGAACCAATCCAAAATCGTTGTAGACCGAACCAATCATTAGTTCCCAACCATGGGTTGAATGAAATCCGATCCATAAATCAGTAACTAAAAGAATCAAAAAAGCTTTTATTGTGTCACTTAAGTTATAGAGGAATTCCTGAATCCAAGAATTAAGAATGACAAGTTCTTCATTACCCAGAATAAAATAACCACTTAGAATAGCGAAACAAATTATATTTGTCGAGAAATCCAAAATGATATGGAGATGATATTCATTGTGTGTTTTGACCAATTGTATCGTTTCCTTGTGTATTCCTATACGAAGTTTTTGTATATGCGTTTCCGGGTAATCTTTTATCATTTCATCCAAGAGGAATAGTTCTTCCAATTCTATGAATCTTTCTAGAACGTTTTTCTCTTGAATATCATTCAAAAAAGTTTCGGATTTCCCGGTATTCCACCAATTAGTAACCCAAGGTTCCAGACATTTATTAAATGAGAGAGAGACCCACCAGGGCAAAAATATTATGGATGAAATATATGGGAGGGGAACCCAGGCTTTCTTTTTTTTTTTCATTTTTATCTTATCCTAAAAGAAAAGGACCCTTATTCTATTTCTATATTCCTTCTAGATCCGAGATATAAATTTTTACACAAAAATAGGAATAGATCCATAGGTTCAATACCTTTTTTTTTATAGAACTCGTACTTCAGAGAAATATCAGATAGAGTCGACGGTTGTATTAAAAAGGAAATTAGCAAGTTCTTTTTCAATTTTTTCTTCAGTTCATTTCAAAATACTTCAATTGGTACGCGTAAGAAATAGGCCAATTCGGCAGCTTTTTGTTCAATTTCTCGTGGAGTAAAATACTCATCAGTACGAGTCAAGGGAATGGCTCCTTGGCCTCTGATTTCTATATAAAGGACACGACGAGGATAAAGACCCTCTTTAACCTCCATTCTGATGGATTGGATATCTCTCATAAGTAAGCGAAGGAAGATGCGACGATTTATTCCAGGAAATCCCCAACGAAAAATACACACTATTCCTTCTTTTCTATCGAATCGGTCATAACCACTACCTACATTCCATGAAATTGTGCACCACAAATAGGAGCTAATGAATAGACCTGCGATCCCATAGAAAGACATCACGATTCCTTGTGGAAAAAAAAGAATTTGCTGAGATGGAAATACGGATATCACATTCCTACCAAGATAACTGGAAGTTCCAACCACTAAGAATCCTAGTGAACCTAAAAAAAGGATACAGGCCCAGAAAAAATTACTTGTTTTTCGAGACCCCGTTATAAGTTCTATCCATATATGTTCTGATCGCCAATTCATACTCTACTAGATCCAGTTGCATTCGATTGGAATTGAGAAAATAACCAAAATGAATTTTACTTTCTTGATCCCGAAGAAACTTTCATTAACTAGCACTATTCTGATGTAAACCGTTAGAAGTAATTTGTTAGATACATTGACTTTCCATTTAAATAAAATATTCGCTGATCCATTTTTAACCGGCTATACCTGCATATACATGCATTTATGCGGATATACGATATCCGCATAAATGCATAACAGTTCTTTCATTTGTGTTCGGAAAGAGTCACATATCGTACCATATTACATTACACTAAATAAATATCTGTATTATGATCCAGTTTTGAAATAAATTGATGAGATTTGGTCCCATCGGATCTAGACAATCTTATTTTTTTGGACATGAAGAGATAAAGAAGCCATTGCAATTGCCGGAAATACTAGGCCCACTAAAGGCACAAAAATAGAGGGTAAGTTGAGATCTGTCATAGAATGGGTGCCTCGATTTAATATTTCTATCTATTAATATTTCTATCTATTAGAAAGAGAAAGATATCTTATGATAAGTATATCTATTCTAAGTATATATCATAAACTTTATTTTATTTATAATTTTATTATAAATAATTTTATATATAAATATATATATTATTATATTAATATTTAGTTAATTTAGTTAATATTTTATTTAGTTAATATTTAGAAATTAATATAATATTTACTAATTAATATAATATTTACTGAGTACTTAACTTAACTTAATAAATAATTAATAAATAATAATTAATAAATAATAAAATAATAAGATAAATAATAATAAGTAATGTAATTAATAATTAAGTTAAAATTAAGTTAATAAGAATTTAAGAAGAAGTAGTTAATAAGTGCAAGGAATGTAGAACTAAAGAAATTAAGGAATGTAGAACTAAATAAATTAAGTGTACCCATTCATCTTTCTACATGAATATGTATGATAATTCGCTTTATTAATAGATTTTATTATTCTTCTCTTCTCCCATCCTTATCTTCTTTCTAATCTAATAAGGAGTTTATTATGAAAATCAAAGATTTTATTAGGAGTTTGCGACTCTAACTAATCCGATCCATCCATCCAACAAACGGGGATTCATAGTAAAAAATGAGGGTTATCGATAGATATAGAAATAACTTCTATTCTCTATTTTATATTTATTTCTTTTTATTTTGATTTCGATATTTTTTTTATTGTATATATTAATACGTAAGAAGGCCGGATAAATTTTTTTTTATTTTCCTCCCTAATTCTAATTCCTCGGAGGGAGAAATTAATTCACTTTTTTATCCTGTTGATAGAGGGTTCGTGATTACTAATCATGAATAGAGGTAGAATAAAAAAATAGATCTGGGGAAAAAAAGAAAAAGTAATTACCCGAAACTTCTAACTCTTATTACTTATTATATTACATTACAAGTAGAACTTATGTCATCAAAGAAAACACCATTCTTTTTAGTTTTTTTTGATTACGATGAACTAAATATTTGTTCGATACAAATAACTGAATTTAGTGCTATACTTTATTAATTTTTGATTAATTTTTTGATTAATTTTTTTAATTTTGATTCAAGGGAAAGAAACCGTGGAGCTGAAATAACTCACTCAGAACACCCTTTAAAAGATTACGTGGTACAATTGGGTCAAATAAGCCTTTATGGAATAAATACTCAGCCGCTTGTGAACCATCGGGTACTGTCTTTTTCAATGTTTGTTCAATTACTCTTTTACCCGCAAATGCAATGTAGGCATTAGGTTCAGCAACAATGACATCTCCCAACATACCAAAACTGGCTGTTACTCCACCGGTTGTAGGAGATGTAAGGATTGATACATAGAATAATTTTTTATTTGATTGATAATTATATGAAGCGGAAGATATTTTAGCCATTTGCATCAAACTCAAACTTCCCTCTTGCATGCGCGCTCCTCCAGAAGCACACACAATAATGACAGGTAGAGATTGATTAGTAGCATACTCGATCAAACGAGTTATTTTCTCACCTACTACGGATCCCATACTACCTCCCATGAAATGAAAATCCATAACCCCAATTGCTATGGGAATACCATTTAGTTGACCTATGCCTGTTTGAACAGCTTCAGTTAAACCTGTCTTTCTTTGATAAGAATCAATACGATCTCTATAGGGTTCCCCCTCTGAATGAAATTCAATGGGGTCCATAGAGACCATATCTTCATCCATAGGATCCCAAGTCCCCGGATCAATCGAAAGTTCGATTCTATCTGAACTGCTCATTTTCAAATGATATCCACACTGTTCACAAATATTCATTTTTGACCTAATAAATTTTTTATAATTTAATCCATAACAATTTTCGCATTGAACCCATAAATGCCTGTATTTTTTATTTCTATCGAAATCATTAGATCTTCCTCTTATATTGAAATCACTGCCTTTTTTACTAGTTCTTATACCAGAACTCCCACTTTCACTACCAGTTACATTTTCAGTACAAATGAAACTATAAATGTAACTGTCACTGTAATTGTCGGTACCACCGGAAATGGAACTATTAATACTGACTTCAAAACGAAGATAATTATCAATGCAACTATTAATGTGATTATTCCAACTAGATTGAGTATCATATATGTAATGATAATAGTAGTGATTGTTTCTCTTAGACCCACTATTTAAATAACTAGAAAAAAAACTTTCTAGTTCACTCAGAAAAGAACTATCATTGTCAATCTCAAAAATCTGATTTTCAATATCAAAACATACAGAATAACTGTTACCATTACTGTCCCTAATTAAAAAAGTGTCATCAGAGATCAAACTACAAATATCCCTGATATCAAATAAATAATCAACATTTCTGAAACTATAACTCTCACTATCACTCCAACTAGGAATGTTTTTCTCCGTACCATTTAGAATGGGTTCTTCACTTCCACTGGAATGTCCAATAGCATCAAGACTATCCATTGATTTATTTAATCCACACCTATGTTCTAACTTATCGTTATACAACATCGAATTGAACCACCATTTTTCCATAAAGCCTCTTGCCCCCTATTTGATGAAAATATAATAGATGAATAGTCATTCCATAAATAATCATTTTACTATTTTATTTCCTATCAAAATTAAGCATATGAATCCAATCATTAGGATTGAATCCAATCATTAGGATTGTTAACTAATAAGATAACAATAACGTAACAAGTGAGTATTGAAAGAAATGATTTTTTTTGGGGGGGGTCCAAAGTATCACTTCAATATATTGATAGAATCTTTTTCTCAATTAAAAAATATAAAGACAGGTTTCTCTCATGTCATGTACTACAAATTCTCATCGAGAAGAAAAATAGTTGTTTCTTCCTATAAATTAAAGAATTCGTTCTCGTATAATATTGTATCGTATAATCAAATAATAAGTTTCTATTCCGACATGGAAAGAAAAGACAATGGGTAGAAAGAGCCCTTCCTTTGGCTTGATCTATAGCCTGAAACTACGGGATATAAAATGATCCAACAATCCCAAGATCCATAGGATTAATTATGGATCCAACAATAAACAATAGAAGTATTGAGTTATATTATAGAAGTATTGAGTTGTTTAGTTTTCGATCTTATCTTGTATTTAGATCTTATGTATAGGAAAATAGGTAAGTAAATAAGTAAGGTCTGTACATATGAGAGATATATGCAAATACCAAATACATAGTATAGGATGCTCATTCTTTATTTTATTCGGTTCGGCTCAATCCTTTTTTTTAGGAAAAGATTGGGCCGAGTTTAATTGCAATCAATTAGAAGAACAAACAGGAATTACTGAATTATGCACGCTTATTTTTTCTCTTTATCCAGC